CACATCAATAACTCGGCCCCTTCCACCTATAGGTAGTCTTAGCGAAGTTTCTTTTGAAGTGGATACCTGAATGCCAAGTATAGCTCGTAATAATCTATCCTCTGGGGCATATGATGATTCATTCGCTGTCTGAGGTGTTAATTTACCTACTAAGATATCACCTGTTTCTATCCAAGATCCCAGCATAACAATTCCATTTCTGTCTAAATTTCGGAGTAAATGAGCCTCTAAATGCGGAATCTCCTTAGTTATTCTTTCAGGACCTTGGCTTGTTACATGAGTCTGAATTTCATATTTCCGGATGTGAAAAGAAGTATAAATATCTTCATAAATCAGACGTTCACTAATTAGTACTGCGTCTTCAAAATTGTAACCTTCCCATGGCATATAAGCTACTAATACATTTTTTCCTAAAGCGAGTTCCCCACCAGCTGTGGCCGCACCACCCGCTAGAATTTGTCCCTTTTTAATATATTTACCCCGCCAAACCTGAGTTTTTTGATGCATAAGAGTATTCTTGTTGGAACGTTGATACATAACTAATGGAATGCTTAGAGTATCCCCATTACTTGAGAAAACGATCTTGTGAGTATCAGTATAAATGATTTTTCCCTTGTGTTCGGCTATAGCTGAAATACCCGAATCTAGAGCCGTTTGGCCTTCCAACCCAGTTCCAACAATGCACTTTTCGGAACGAGAAAGGGGAACTGCTTGGCGCTGCATATTAGAACTCATTAAAGCTCGATTCGCATCATTATGCTCGATAAAAGGAATGAGGGAAGCTCCAATAGAAAAATATTGGAAAGGAAAAATGCTTCTAAGATGAATCTCTTCCCATGCAATAGTCAGGAATTCTTGACGATATCGAGCCGGAACAACCTGTTGTTCTTGAATACCCCGATTCAAGGCCAAAGAATTTCCTGCTGCTACCATATAATATTCATCTCTATTTGGTGATAAATAAACCATCTGTGCCTCTTTTGATCTCTCAGATAATTCATAAAAAGGACTTTCTATAGATCCCCAATAACCAACCTTAACATGAGTAGCTAATGATCCAATAAGTCCAACATTGATTCCTTCGGACGTGTCAATTGGGCAAATACGTCCATAGTGACTCGGGTGAATATCTCGTATCCGAAAACTAGCAGTTCGCCCCGTCAATCCCCCAGGACCCAAATAACTCCATTTTCGCCCATGAACAATTTGTGTCAACGGATTAGTTCGATCCAAAACTTGAGATAAAGGGTGTAGGCCAAAAAACGATTCATAAGTAGTTGTTAATGAAGTTGAAGTTACCAAATTTTGAGGAGTCGGTATCAATTTATGCCTGATTGCTCCACATATAGTTCCTCGAACCGCATTTTCTAAACGAACAAGAGCCAATCCGAATTGATCCTGTAATAGATCTGCGACAGAACGAATACGTTTATTTTTCAAGTGATTCATATCGTCAAGTATACCCATTCCAAATTTCATTTCAATCAAATGATCCACAGCAGCCAATAGATCTTGTGGTAACAAAAATGTATTGTTTTGGGGTATATCAAGATTCAGTCTCCGGTTTATATTTCGTCGACCAATCTTTCCTAATTCACATCTTTGGTAAAAAAATTTCTTTTGTAATTCCTTGCATAAGGACTCAGAAAATACCGGATCTCCCCCTACCCCTACACAAGCAAATTGTTGATAAAACTCCAGAATAGCATTTTCTTTTGACCCAATCTTTTTTTTCTCTTTTTCATTCGGGAAAGACAAGAAAATCTCAGGGTAACAAACATTATCTAGAATTTCTCTTATATTCGAACCCATAGCTGATGATAGAACTAGAATAGATATTTTTTGTTTTCTACTTACACGGGCCCATATCCTTGCTTTTCTGTCAATTTCTAATTCTGACCTTCCCCCCCAATCCGATATTATAGTACTGGTATAGACAGAAATTCCGTTATGTTCCAATTCTGAACGGTAGTAAATACCAGGACTTTGCAATATTTGGTTGATCACAATTCGGTATATTCCATTTACTATAGAGGTTCCAAAAGAATTCATTATAGGGATGTTCCCAATAAAAACTGTTTGTTCTTGCATATTTCTATCGGTTTTCCAAATTAAGACCGCGGGTACATATAATTCAGAAGAATATGTGAGTGATTCATATACAGCATCTCTTTCTTTTATCAAGGGCTCTACCAATTGATATGTTTCCACAAATAAATTAAATTCAATTTCTTGATCTCTATCTTCAATTTTTGGAAACTTATGAAATTCTTCCGCCAAGCCCTGATTAATGAACCTAAAAAATCCCTCAAATTGTATTTGACTAAATCCAGGTATTGTGGACATTCCTTCATTTCCATTCTGGAGCATCTTAATCTGAAGTTTCCTCTTTATTGAAAAAATCCCATTATTGGCTTAGCTCACTATTCATCGAACCATACCGATCGATCTAGCAATGATGGAATGGGTATTCTGTTTACTGAATCACATAAAATTTTAGCCAACTCTATCCATATATATCATACGTATGAACGGAAGCAAGACAGAGAAATGGAGGGCATTTTTTACGCAAGTTCGAATTTGAGCCAGGTACAAATAGAAAGAAATTAAAATTGATAAAGCATTCCTGGGAAAAAATTCTGTCACTTAGGTTGACGGAGTCTTTTATCGGTATCGGATAAGAAAATTGATCCAATTTCTACCCAATTCTTTTATTATGATATTACGATCAGGGTACAAAAAATAAAAAAGAAATGAATTTGGGAATCAATCTGCTCTCTATGAATGAGATAAAAACAGAAGAATCAGGAATAGCATAGAGTTTAACTATTTTTAGCACAAACGCTCAAAAAGTAATTCGCAAATCTTTTTTGGTAGTAGAATTTATAAAATACAATTGAATTGCGTACGTAATACTCATAGGAGTAATCTTTAGGAAGTACATACCGGCACATGCCGATATAGCTATCCATATATCGCATCTTTTCTCATAATTGAACTTGGTGCAACATAGGTCAAGTCGCACTCGATCAAAAATCATAATGTCTATTCTGGGGTTTACATATACACATATAATATTATAATTAATATTAAAATATTAATATTTATAATATAATATTAGAATATTTATAATATAATATTAGAATATTATAATTGATTATAATTGTAATTGATAATAATTAGTCGTAAATCAATTGGATTTTTCATCCATTAAGGGAATACAAATGGAATTTGGCGACATGGCCAAGTGGTAAGGCGGGGGACTGCAAATCCTTTATCCCCAGTTCAAATCTGGGTGTCGCCTGATCAACAAAAAAAGACTTGGAAGTTTTTAATCCTGCTGATCGAACTTGACAAATTCTTGCCCCGCAAAAGCATAGGCAAGGGACTAGATCTGTCGATACTTGATTTTGAGAACCCGTAGGTCCTATAAAAGACTGTCATCTTTTTTATCAAAATTGATAAAAATCTGGTTTCTGAGTGTGGCTCAAACAGATACCAATAAGTCTGAAGCAATCCAATCTTATTAATGCATTGGTTTGGGCTATTCTGAATTGAACCAAATAAAAGAAATAATGATAATTCATTCTATTCTGGGCATCAGAACTATGAAAATAAGAAGTCGTAAATCTTGGTATCCAAGGATTCCTAAGGTTAAAGATGTGGAAAGAACTGAGCGAGGATACTTTGTATCCAAACTCAGGATAGGCTCTGAGTGCTCAGAAATGAAATAAAAATGGTTATTCTTCTTTTCTTATTTTTTTTTTTTTCTTCTATTTCATTATCTATCTTATACACTTATATATCTTATATATATTTATATATATAATAATATATAAAATATAAATATAATAATAATATATTAATAATATATATTATATATATATATTATAATATTATATATTTAAATTTAAATATTTAATATTTTATTTAATTTTATATTTTTTTTATATATTTTTATATTTTATTTTATTATTTCCAATTTTCCAATTCTTTCAATTTCAATAGAATCTATTGACTAAGAAATAAAGGACCTTTTTACGAGTGGATTCGTAAAATTGTTTCATCACTAGCCGTAATTAAGAATCCTATTTTGACTCTGCACCATTGATTCCACTATAATTATGAATTAATAATGGAATAAATACTTCATTTCATAGAGATAAGGGACATCATTCACATGGATATAGTAAGTCTCGCTTGGGCTGCTTTAATGGTAGTGTTTACATTTTCTCTTTCACTTGTAGTATGGGGAAGGAGTGGGCTTTAGAGATAGGAATATTAATATTACTAATTTAGTACTTTACTGAATAATATAATTCTATCAATTGTGATCGTTTTGCCAAAGCTGAAAAAAAAAAAATACCTTGACTTAGTTTAGTTTATCTATATTCGTTTAATTCTAAATATTAGTAAATATTAGAATTAGATAATTATATATTTTTTATATTATTATTTTATTATTATTTATTATATTATCTAATAATTATCTAACTAATAATTTAATATTTAATATATATTAGATATGTATAATTATGGTATATATATATATATGATGGTATTATAATATATGCACACACTATTCTTCTTACATTAATTCTTTAGATGGCCTTCCGGATACATATACATAAGCATAAAAAGAGATATAAAAAATCAGGAATTCAATCAGTTGGTCTTGCAATTATTTTTGATGGATCGAAATGCATACAAGTGGGTGTGGAGAAAAAATATAGAATTTAGAGTGCTATTTAATTTTGATGTATGTCTATTTTGATGTATGTCTAATATACTAATATATATTACTAATAAATAATTACTTAATTACTATTAGATTATTAGTAGATTATTAGATATATATTATTATATACTTTATATACTATGTAGATTATTAGAATTAGATATTAGATATATATTATATATTAGATATATATTATATTATTAGATATATATATTATTTATATTATTAATTATATTATTATATATTATTAATTATTATATTA